ATCGGGATAAATCTGACCCCTACCCCTGTTCCCGCCTACATATATAGGATATTTTAAGAAGTGAGCGTCTTTTTGAATAGCGGGGTCTGGGGAAAGAATAGGAAAGGTGATTTCACTATATTTCTGACCTGGAACAGGACCTATCACAAGAATATTTTTTTTTGTGGGACGATAACTCTGAAAAGAAAGATTGCCCATCTTTTCTTTCATTTCGGGAGAAATACGATCGGGGGGAGCTAATTCGAATCCCTCAGGTAAAATAAGAACAGCCCCTACATTCAAACCCCCCTTTTTACCATTAGCAAGAACCTGTTTCAGTTGCATATCATAAGGGATTCTTACAACTGCTTCAAATACAGTATCAGGAAGTATCGCTTGTGGAACTTCAATATCTACGGGCTTATTAGCTAAATGGCAATTGGCACAGACAATACGCCCAGTCGCCTCTCGTGGATTTTCATAACCCTGCTGCGCAAAAATGGGATATGCATATGAAGTAGATGGCCAAGTTATTACATATAGCATTATCGATATAGAAATGGATCGAGCCATCTGCTCCTTTATCCGAGAAAATATATTTGTTTTTTGCATGGTCCAATCGTTGATCCCGAGAATTTCTACAATAAATTAGGTAGGTTACTAGTATAGTTCCCTATCCACGATTCTGCTATTGTAATGGAATAATTTGACTGGAATGGAATACAGGAAGAATCTCTGGGATGGGTATAAATATAAAAGGGGAGTAAAATTTTAAATGCTTTGTTTATGTATGTACAAACAAAGTAACAAACATTATTATTTGATTAATATCGGTGAACTAGTCTTTAGTCATTCATTGAATGATAAATCACTACAAGTGAAGGAGATACGCGATTTAAATATTGGAAAATCCAATATTTAAAAAGTGTATCTAGAATGACTGGGAAAGTGGAAACAAGACCAGATATAATTTTATCATTATGATCAAATCCAAAATCCTTGGAGATAGAGCCGATCATTAGTTCCCAACCATGAGGCGAATGGAATCCGATACATAAATCAGTTAATAAAAGAATAGAAAAAGCTTTTATTGTGTCACTTAAGTTGTAGAGAAATTCTTTCACCCAAGAATTAAGAACGAGAAGTTCTTCATTAGCCAGAATAGAATAACCACTTAGAATAGCGAAACATATTATATTTGTCGAGAAGTGCAAAATGCTATGAATATGACCCTCATTATGCATCTTGACCAATTGTATCGTTTCTTTGTGGATTCCTATATGGAGCTTTTGTATATGTGTCTCTGGGTACTCCTTTATCATTTCGTCCAAAAATAAAAGTTCTTCTAATTCTATGAATTTTTCTAGAAGATTCTTTTCTTTAATATCATTCAAAAACGTTTCAGGTTGCCTAGTATTCCACCAATTTGTAAACCAGGATTCCATATTTTTTTTTAATGAGAAAGAAACCCACCAGGGTAAAAATATAATAGATGCAAAATATGTGAGGGTAGTGAATGTTTTCTTTTGTGGCATTTTTAATCTGTAAATTACTAATGAAACCACCTCTTTCGTCGACTCTATCCGATCGAATATTTCTATAAAGCATGAGTTCTATAACAAGGTATCGAACCTATGTATTTAAGACTCCTTTTTTAACTTATTGGTTAGCCCTTGGATCAAGAAAAAATATAGAAATAATAATAAAGGTTTGTTTCGAATGAAGAAAAAAATTTCCGAGTCTTTCAATTAGTCAAATTTGAAACAATTGCATCTTTTCGATGAATGTTCTAAACAGCCGCCTTTGTTAGATCAATTATTTCGAAGGGCTACCTACAGCCCAGGAATAATTGAGGGAAATTATGAAAAAATTGATATAATGGCGAAATCTAAAATGAGTAGCAAAACCCGAGAAAGTTTGGATATTTTTAGTTATTGAGGGATCCAATCATTGATGATCAAGCAGGAAAAAGGCGTATAAAAAGAAAAAAAGCTTGACAAAAAAAAAAGAGGGGTTATTTACAATATAGAATCTATCCGTATCTAACGTACCAATTCAAAATAAAATAGTGGGCCCCACCCCCAAAAAAGATGAATTCGAATTCTAGATTATATTCTGAAATGTTCTGAGATATGTGAAGAACCCATACTTCTTAGACTTGTTACTAGTCTGAAAGAATTTAGTTTGTTTTGTTTACACAAAAAAAGTTTTTTCAGTGTATTCCATATACATCGGCTTTTGCTCGAATGAGTGTTCTGAAAAAACTGAAGTTAAGTTCTATAAAATGAGGATTCTTTAGTCCCCTCCCCCATGCTAACAAAGCATTAATTCTTCTCATTTCAAAATACTTCAATTGGTACGCGCAAGAAATAGGCTAATTCAGCTGCTTTTTGTTCAATTTCTCGTGGAGTCAGGTTCTCATCAGTACGAGTCAAGGGAATGGCTCCCTGGCCTCTTATTTCCATATAAAGGACACGACGAGGAAAAAGACCTTCTTTAATTTCGATTCTAATCGACTGTACATCCCTCATAAGGAATCGAAGGAAGATACGACGATTTATTCCGGGAAATCCCCAACGAAAAATACACACTATTCCTTCTTTTCGATCGAATCGGTCATAACCACTACCTACATTCCACGAAATTGTGCACCACAAATAAGAGCTAATGAACAGACCCGCGATCCCATAGAAAGACATAACGATGCCTTGTGGAAAAAATAGGATTTCCTGAGACGGGAATAGGGATATCAGATTCCTACCAAGATAACTAGAAGTTCCAACCAATAAGAACCCTAGTGAACCTAAAAGAAGGATACAGGCCCAGCAGAAATTACTTGTTTTTCGAGACCCCGTTATAAGTTCTATCCATATACGTTCTGAGCGCCAGTTCATATTAGATCAAGTTGCATTTTATTGGAATTGAGAGAATAACCAAAATGAATTTAACTTTACTTTTTTTGTTCCCGAAGTAACTCTCATCAACTAGCACTATTATGATGTGAACCATTAGAAATAATTTATCAAATTGGTTAGATATAAAAGCATCTGCTTCATAGATAGGGATCTAGACAATCTTATTTTTTTGAACATGAAGAAATAAAGAAGCCATTGCAATTGCCGGGAAAACTAGGCCCACTAAAGGCACAAAAATGGAGGGTAAATCAAAAGTTGTCATAGAATGGATACCTCTATTTAAAATTTGTACCTGTTATAAAGATATCTTATGATAAGTATATCTATTATAAGTATAGAATAATAAGTGCAAGGAATGTAGAACTAAATATTAGTTTTCGCAGTAGATATCGAAATATGCACTATTTTTTCTATAATTTTATCTATTTAACTTTTTTATCTCTATAATACGTAAGAGGATAAGATTAAATTCTTTATTCTTCATAAAAAAAATGCATTATTTTATCCTGTTGATCGAAACTTCCTGATTCCTAATCAGGAATATAGCACCAATTATAGGTATAAAATACAGATCTGGGGGAAAAAAGTATCTGAAACTTCTGATTCCTCTTACAATATAAATGGATTTTATGCCCGTAATGAAAACTAACTCTTCTTTTTTTCTTTACCGATAACTAAAATACTTCTTTGCCCCAAATAAAATAACTTAATTGAATGCTCTATTTGATTAAATTTTTATTTAAGAGAAAGAAACCATGAAGCTGAAATAACTCACCCAGAACACTTTTTAAAAGATTACGTGGTACGATTGAGTCCAATAAGCCCTTATGGAATAAATACTCAGCTGCCTGGGAACCATCAGGTACTGTCTTATTCAATGTTTGTTCAATTACTCGTTTACCCGCAAATGCAATGTAGGCATTAGGTTCGGCAATAATGATATCTCCCAACATACCAAAACTTGCAGTCACCCCACCGGTTGTAGGAGATGTAAGGATTGATACATAGAATAACTTTTTATTTGATTGATAATTATATGAAGCAGAAGATATTTTAGCCATTTGCATCAAGCTCAAACTTCCTTCTTGCATGCGCGCTCCTCCCGAAGCACAAACTATAATAAGAGGGAGAGCTTTACGACTCGCATGCTCAATCAAACGGGTAATTTTCTCGCCTACTACGGATCCCATACTGCCCCCCATGAACTGAAAATCCATAACCCCAATAGCTATGGGAATACCATTTAGTTGACCTATGCCTGTTTGAATAGCCTCAGTTAACCCTGTTTTTCTTTGATAAGAATCGATACGATCTTTATAAGGTTCCTCTTCTGAATGAAATTCAATGGGGTCCATAGAAACCATGTCTTCGTTCATAGGATCCCAAGTACCCGGATCAACCGAAAGCTCGATTCTATCTGAACTGCTCATTTTCAAATGATATCCGCATTGTTCACAAACATTTAGTTTTGACTTAAAAAATTTCTTATAATTTAACCCATAACAACTTTCGCATTGAACCCACAAATGCCTGTATTTTTTATTTATATCGAGATCATTATATCTTCTTCTCATATTGAAATCACTTCTATTTGTGCTAATTCTTATACTGGAACTCTCGTTGTCACTACTATTTACACTTTCATTACAAATGTAACTATACATGTAACTGTCGCTGTAATTGTCGCTACCGCCTGAAATGTAATTATCAATACTGATTTCAGAACGAAGATAACTATCAATGCAATTAAAAATGTGGTTATTCCAACTATATTGAGTATCATACATATAACGATCGTAGTAGTGATTGTCACTTTGAGAACCATTATTCAGATAACTATAAAAGGCACTTTCTAGTTCATTCATAAAAGAGCGGTCGTTGTCAATCTCGAAAATAAAATTTTCAATATTAAAATATATCGAATAACTGTTACCATTATGATCTCTAACTAAAAAGATGTCATCAGAGATGAAACTCCGAATGTCCCTGACATCGAAAAAAGTATCCATATTATTAGAACTGGAATTATCACTATCGCCCCAACTATCAATATTTTTATCACTATCATATATAACGGGATCTTCACTTTCACTGGTATTTTCAATA